GCAGGCGTAGCTTAAGTTAAAGCGTGACACTGAAGATGTTAGGATGGCCCCTAAAAAGGCTCGCAAGCACAAAGGCCTGGTCCTGACTTTGCTATCGGCTATGTCTATGATTATACATGCAAGTATCCGCCCCCCCGTGAGGATGCCCTTCGTGCCCTAGTCTGGGTCCAAGGAGCTGGTATCAGGCACACACCTTTCAGCCCACGACGCCTTGCTAAACCACACCCCCAAGGGTATTCAGCAGTGATTGATTTTAAGCCATGAGTGAAAACTTGACTTAGTAAGAGACATCCCAGGGCCGGTAAATCTCGTGCCAGCCACCGCGGTTATACGAGAGACCCAAGTTGATAGCTGATGGCGTAAAGCGTGGTTAGGGGCACAGAGGAATAAAGTCGAAGGCTCTCTAGGCTGTTTAACGCTAACCGAGAGTATGAAGCTCGATTACGAAAGTAGCTTTATTACACCTGATCCCACGAACGCTGAGAAACAAACTGGGATTAGATACCCCACTATGCTCAGCCCTAAACATTGATTGCGTGACACAATAGCAATCCGCCCGGGTATTACGAACACTAGTTTAAAACCCAAGGGACTTGGCGGTGCTTTACCCCCCTAGAGGAGCCTGTCCTAGAACCGATAATCCCCGTTCAACCTCACCCTCTCTAGCCCCTTTCCGCCTATATACCGCCGTCGCCAGCTCACCCTGTGAAGGTCTAATAGTAAGCAAAATTGGTATAGCCCAGTACGTCAGGTCGAGGTGTAGTGAATGAGAGGGGAAGAGATGGGCTACATTCGCTGATTGTAGCGAATAACGAATGGTGCATTGAAATATGCACCTGAAGGTGGATTTAGAAGTAAGTTGGGAATAGAGTGCCCTGCTGAATTTGGCTCTAAAGCGCGTACATACCGCCCGTCACCCTCCCCTAGTCTACCTAGCCTCTTGTTAAATAAAACCTTTTACCCCGCAGAGGGGAGGGAAGTCGTAACATGGTAAGCGTACCGGAAGGTGTGCTTGGATAAACCAGACTGTAGCTTAAGAAGTATAGCATCTCCCTTACACCGAGAAGATATTCGTGCAAGTCGAATCATTCTGAAGCTAATTAGCTAGCCCCACCCACACAAACAACAAGCCACCATAAATAACCCCTAACGCACCTGCAAATGATTAAGCCAAACCATTTTTCCCCTTGAGTACGGGAGACGGAAAAAGAGCACCGGAGCAATAGAGAAAGTACCGTAAGGGAACGCTGAAAGAGATATGATATAGACCAGTTAAGCTTGAGACAGCAGAGATTAAACCTCGTACCTTTTGCATCATGATTTAGCCAGTACCCCCAAGCAAAGAGCGCTTTAGTTTGTCACCCCGAAACTAAGGGAGCTACTCCAAGACAGCCTATTTATAGGGCAAACCCGTCTCTGTTGCAAAAGAGTGGGAAGAGCTTTGAGTAGAGGTGATAGACCTACCGAACTTAGTTATAGCTGGTTGCCTGAGAAATGAATAGTAGTTCAGCCTCCTGGATTCTCCACTCAACACTGCAACAGTGCTTTTATAGACTCCGAGAATGCCAAGAGAGTCAGTCACAGGGGGTTCAGCCCCTTTGACCCAAGACACAGCTTTTTTAGGAGAGTAAAGATCATAATAAACCAAAGAGATGTGTCCCAGTGGGCCTGAAAGCAGCCATCCTCACAGAAAGCGTCAAAGCTTAAACACTTATTCTAAATCTCTAACAATTCAGATAATCAGATCTAACCCCCCTAACCCTATCAGGCCCTCCTATGCCCCCATAGGAGCGATAATGCTAATATGAGTAATAAGAAGGACACCCCTTCTCCTAGCACACGTGTATATCGGAACGAACCCGCACCGAACATTAACGGCCCCAATGAAAGAGGGAACTGAATAATTAACCAGACGGACCAGAAAACCCTTCACCGCACCACCGTTGACCCTACACTGGTGTGCTCATTAGGAAAGACCTAAAGAGGGAGAAGGAATTCAGCAAACACTTTGCCTCGCCTGTTTACCAAAAACATCGCCTCTTGTTTTTCCCATATAAGAGGTCTCGCCTGCCCACTGACTATATGTTCAACGGCCGCGGTATCTTGACCGTGCGAAGGTAGCGTAATCATTTGTCTTTTAAATGAAGACCAGTATGAAAGGCACCACGAGGGCTCGACTGTCTCCTCTCTCAAGTCAATGAAATTGATCTTCCCGTGCAGAAGCGGGAATATACCCATAAGACGAGAAGACCCTATGGAGCTTTAGACTATGAGGTGGACCATGTTAATTACGCCAATATAAAGCACTGAACTTAATGAAGACCACCACAATGTCTTGGGTTGGGGTGACCATGGAGCAATAAAAAGCCTCCAAGCGGAACGGGAGCATTATCCTCGTGTCTTTCATCGTCACTTCAGTCTCGCTACTCCTAAAGCTGAGGGCTACAGCCCTAATAAACAGAACTTCTGACCTAAATTGATCCGGCAACGCCGATTAACGAACCAAGTTACCCTAGGGATAACAGCGCAATCCCCTTCTAGAGCCCCTATCGACAAGGGGGTTTACGACCTCGATGTTGGATCAGGACATCCTAATGGTGCAGCCGCTATTAAGGGTTCGTTTGTTCAACGATTAAAGCCCTACGTGATCTGAGTTCAGACCGGAGTAATCCAGGTCAGTTTCTATCTATGACATGGCCTTTTCTAGTACGAAAGGACCGAAAAGGGGGGGCCTATAGCAATAGCCAAGCCCCATCCTCATCTTATGAAAGCATCTAAATCAGCTTAGAGGACATACAATCATTTACGCCTAGATAATGGCACGCTGAAATAATGATGACTAAAGATTAGATTCTTTCTAAAGGAATAAAATCCTTCTCAGCTAAGTTGGGGCAGTAAGGGCAACAGCTAAATGTTACGGTGGCAAAGCTCGGTAATGCAAAAGACCTAAGCCCTTTCTATCAGAGGTTCAAATCCTCTTCGTAACTATGTTCCACAACATCTTGACCGCCATTCACCCGTTAGCTCTAATTGTCCCTATTCTGCTAGCGGTCGCTTTCCTAACCTTAGTCGAACGCAAGGTCCTTGGGTACATGCAGCTCCGGAAAGGCCCTAATGTTGTTGGGCCATTTGGACTTCTCCAACCCATTGCCGATGGTGTTAAGCTATTTACTAAAGAGCCCGTTCGACCCTCAACTGCTTCCCCCATCCTGTTTGTTCTTATGCCTATGTTAGCCCTCACCTTGGCCTTGACCCTTTGAGCCCCCTTGCCCCTCCCATACCCCCTGGCTGACCTCAACCTAAGTATTCTTTTTATTCTAGCACTATCCAGCTTAGCGGTCTATTCAATTCTGGGCTCCGGGTGAGCATCCAACTCAAAGTACGCATTGATTGGGGCATTACGAGCTGTTGCCCAAACTATTTCTTACGAAGTGAGCCTCGGCTTAATTCTCCTCTGCGCAATCATTTTTGCCGGGGGGTTTGCCCTCCAAACCTTCAACACAGCCCAAGAAGCCACATGGTTAATTCTGCCCACTTGACCCCTAGCCGCAATATGGTACATTTCCACGTTAGCGGAAACTAACCGAGCCCCCTTTGACTTAACAGAGGGCGAATCAGAGCTGGTCTCTGGCTTCAACGTTGAGTACGCGGGGGGCCCCTTTGCGCTATTTTTCCTGGCAGAATATTCCAATATTCTCTTTATAAACACTCTCTCCGCCATGTTATTTATAGGAGCATACCACCTCCCAACGTTTCCCGAATTGACTTCCATGAACTTGATAGTCAAAGCCTCGCTCCTCGCTGTAATATTTCTCTGGGTGCGGGCTTCTTACCCCCGGTTCCGCTACGACCAACTCATGCATTTGATCTGGAAAAACTTTCTTCCCCTCACATTAGCCTTGGTTATATGACATCTCGCGCTCCCACTCTCCTTTGCCGGACTCCCCCCCCTCTCCAACTAGGAGCCGTGCCTGAAAAAAGGGCCACTTTGATAGAGTGAATAATGAGGGTTAAAGTCCCCCCAGCTCCTTAGAAAGATGGGTCTCGAACCCAAACCTAAGAGATCAAAACTCTTGGTGCTTCCGTTACACCACTTCCTAGTAAGGTAAGCTAATTAAGCTGTTGGGCCCATACCCCAGAGAATGTAGGTTAAAATCCTTCCTTTGCTACATGATGATGATTCCATCCATCATGGTCATTTTCATAGCCTCCATAGGTCTTGGGATTGTTCTCGCATTCTCAAGCTCGAACTGATTTATAGCCTGAATGGGCCTGGAACTTAACGCAATTGCTATTCTACCCCGAATGATTATAAACCATCACCCACGTGCCGTGGAATCTACGACTAAGTACTTTATTGTTCAAGCAGCAGCTGCCGCTACACTGCTATTCGCCGCCACTACCCATATTTGACTAGAGGGGGACTTTAATATTGAGACCACCAAAAACACTTATGCTATCGCAATCTTCACGATTGCCCTTGTCCTTAAACTGGGTCTTGCCCCATGTCACTCTTGAATACCAGAAGTCCTTCAAGGACAAGATCTATTGACAGGACTTATTCTCTCCACCTGGCAAAAGCTGGCCCCCGCTATCCTTCTTATGAACACCCACACTGACCGGCCATGGGTACTCGCACTAGTAGGGATCACATCTACACTGGTGGGGGGATTGGGCGGATTAAACCAAACACAACTGCGGAAGCTGCTAGCATACTCTTCAATCGCTCACATGGGTTGAATTGCACTAATCACCCCCTTCTCCTACTACATGGCACTCATCGCCCTCCTAGTGTACTTCGCCTTATCCTTCGCAGTATTCATCGCCCTTTACGTTAACCGCACCAAGAACCTCCTGTCATTAGCAACTTCAATAACAATAAACCCCACCTTGATGGTCCTCACGTGTTTAGTAGTCTTATCTCTGGGTGGACTCCCACCCCTAACAGGGTTTCTGCCAAAATGGTTTATTCTAACTGAGCTGGTTAAGCAAGGCCTCATGCCTGTCGCAACAATGGCGGCACTGACATCACTACTCAGCCTTTCTTTTTATCTGCGGATAGCATACACAGCTACCCTAACCTCCCACCCCCACCCTCGAACTATCCTATTCCGGTGACACATCTTTACTCACCGACCAACAGCCCCCCTAGCGATAGCATTTGTCCTCGCCCTAGCTTTCCTCCCCCTCACCCCTGCCATGGTCACCTTTCTCCTGTTTTTTAGCCTGAGATAAGACCTGCGGGATACTACCCCACATCACCTGCATGCAAAGCAGACACTTTAATTAAGCTAAGACCTTTGGCACTCATCCGTAGATTTCCTTTATTAACCTCTGGTGAGACCAAGAATTTAGGTTTAAGAAGACCAAAAGCCTTCAAAGCTTTTAGCGGAGGTTAAAACCCTTCAATTCTTGACACAGGTGGAAGCGACCTCTACTAGATAGGCAGGCCTCGATCCTGCAAAATCTTAGTTAACAGCTAAGTGCCCAAGCCTACGAGCATCTATCTAACCCCCGCCTACGACCTAGTCAATACAGGCGGGGGGGGGGGGGGGGCGTATAAGCCTCGGCAGATGATTAGTCTGCTTCTTAAGATTTGCAATCTAACATGTAATTACACCTCGAGACTGGTAAGAAGAGGACTTGAACCTCTCTACATGGGGCTACAATCCACCGCTTAAAACTCAGCCATCTTACCTGTGGCAATCACGCGCTGATTTTTCTCGACAAACCACAAAGATATCGGCACCCTCTATCTACTCTTTGGTGCCTGGGCAGGCATGGTAGGTACAGCACTAAGCCTACTCATTCGAGCTGAGCTAAGCCAACCAGGCTCTCTTCTAGGAGACGATCAGATTTATAATGTAATCGTAACAGCACATGCATTCGTAATAATCTTTTTTATGGTGATGCCAATTATGATTGGAGGTTTCGGAAACTGACTCATTCCTCTGATAATTGGTGCCCCCGACATGGCCTTCCCACGAATAAACAACATGAGTTTCTGACTCCTCCCTCCGTCTTTTCTCCTGCTGCTTTCTTCCTCAGCAGTCGAAGCAGGTGCAGGTACAGGATGAACAGTTTACCCCCCTCTATCAGCAAACCTAGCCCACGCAGGAGCATCCGTTGATCTTACGATCTTTTCCCTCCACCTTGCTGGTATCTCCTCAATTTTAGGAGCCATTAACTTTATTACCACAATCGTTAATATGAAGCCAGCAATCACTTCGATATACCAAATTCCCCTGTTTGTCTGAGCCGTCCTTATCACCGCTGTTCTCCTCCTCCTCTCACTCCCTGTCTTGGCTGCCGGAATTACAATACTTTTGACTGACCGAAACCTAAATACTGCCTTTTTTGACCCCGCAGGAGGAGGAGACCCCATCTTGTACCAGCATCTCTTCTGGTTCTTCGGCCACCCCGAAGTCTATATTCTTATCCTCCCTGGCTTTGGTATGATTTCCCATATTGTTGCCTACTACTCCGGCAAAAAAGAGCCTTTTGGGTACATAGGAATGGTCTGGGCTATAATAGCGATTGGACTCCTGGGATTTATCGTATGAGCACATCATATGTTCACTGTAGGAATAGACGTAGACACCCGGGCCTACTTCACATCCGCTACCATGATTATCGCTATTCCCACTGGCGTCAAAGTGTTTAGCTGACTCGCAACCCTGCACGGCGGAAATATTAAATGAGACACCCCCATGCTATGAGCCCTCGGCTTCATTTTCCTATTCACAGTTGGTGGATTAACTGGAATTATTTTAGCCAACTCTTCCCTAGACATTGTACTCCACGACACCTACTATGTAGTCGCCCACTTTCACTACGTCTTGTCCATAGGAGCAGTCTTCGCCATTGTCGCGGGTTTCGTTCACTGATTCCCGCTATTCTCAGGGTTTACTCTACATGAGACCTGATCAAAAATCCACTTTGGACTAATATTCGCGGGCGTAAACCTTACCTTTTTCCCCCAACACTTCCTAGGCTTGGCCGGAATGCCTCGACGATATTCAGACTATCCCGACGCGTACTCCGTTTGAAACACTATCTCCTCAATTGGGTCTCTGGTGTCTCTTGTAGCAGTGATTCTATTCTTATTCATTATCTGAGAGGCCTTCTCCGCCAAACGTTTGGTTAGCTCGGTAGAGTTTACGGCCACAAACGTGGAGTGATTACACGGCTGCCCTCCCCCCTACCACACATTTGAAGAGCCCGCTTTCGTTCAAGCTCAACCAAACTTACGAGAAAGGAGGGAGTTGAACCCCCATAAACTGGTTTCAAGCCAGTCACATAGCCGCTCTGTCACCTTCTTCTAAAGACACTAGTATAAACGACCAATACACTGCTTTGTCAAGGCAGAGTTGTGAGTTAGACCCTCGCGTGTCTTGCACACGTAATGGCACATCCATCCCAACTAGGTTTCCAAGATGCAGCCTCACCACTAATAGAAGAACTGCTACACTTTCATGATCACGCCCTAATAATTATCTTCATAATTAGTGCGTTTGTGCTTTACATCATTTCTGCTATAGTTATCGCTAAGCTCTCCGATAAGCTCATTCTTGATTCCCAGGAAGTCGAAATTATCTGAACAGTTTTACCAGCCATTATTCTTATCCTAATCGCCCTGCCCTCTCTGCGCCTCCTGTACCTCATAGATGAAATTAACCACCCCCACCTCACGGTTAAGGCCATAGGTCACCAGTGGTACTGAAGCTACGAATACACCGACTACGAGGATCTAGCATTCGACTCATACATAATCCCCACGCAAGACCTGACCCCTGGCCAGTTCCGGTTACTAGAGGTAGACCACCGGATAGTGGTCCCAGTTGACTCCCCTGTCCGAACTTTAGTCTCCGCCGAAGATGTACTTCACTCCTGAGCCCTTCCATCCCTAGGAGTTAAGATGGACGCAGTCCCAGGTCGCCTAAACCAGACAACCTTCATTGTTAGCCGACCAGGAGTTTACTTTGGACAGTGCTCAGAAATTTGTGGTGCCAACCATAGCTTTATACCAATTGTGGTAGAGGCGGTTCCCCTAGAACACTTTGAAAACTGAGCCACATACATAATTCAGGACGCCTCGCTAAGAAGCTAAACTAGGCCTGCAGCGTTAGCCTTTTAAGCTAAAAACTGGTGATTGCCGACCACCCTTAGCGGACCCATGCCCCAATTAGATACGGGTCCCTGACTAATCATCTTATTTATATCCTGATCCACCTTTCTGGTTTTTGTCCCCCCAAAGGTTTTGGCACACAAGTTCCCTTACCTCCCAAGTCTTCAGAGCACAGTGAAACCTAAACACATAAACTGATTTTGACCATGATCCTAAGCCTTTTCGACCAATTTCTAAGCCCTGTATTATATGGCATCCCACTTATTGCTCTCGCCGCCCTACTTCCATGGATCCTATACCCCTGTCCATCTCCTCGCTGGAAAGCCAACCGCTTTACAACCATTCAGAGCTGGTCCATCCGTGAATATACACGACAACTCCTAGTAACTATTAACCCGGCCGGACATAAGTGGGCCGTTCTTTTTGTCTCCCTAATGATCTATCTTATAACAATGAACGTTCTTGGCCTTCTCCCCTACACCTTTACCCCCACAACACAGCTATCATTAAACTTGGGGCTCGCATTCCCCCTATGGCTGGCGACCGTTATTATTGGGATGCGAAATCAACCAACTAATGCATTAGCCCACATTCTTCCAGAAGGAACACCCACACCCTTGGTCCCCATTCTAATCGTTATCGAAACAATTAGCCTATTGATCCGACCCCTGGCATTAGGGGTCCGGCTCACCGCCAACCTCACGGCCGGACATCTACTTATTCAACTTATTGCTACAGCTGTTTATGTCCTTATCTCGATTATGCCTACTGTAGCCATGCTATCCGCCACCCTTTTACTACTTCTGACGCTTTTAGAAGTTGCTGTCGCAATAATTCAGGCATATGTCTTTGTGCTTCTACTGAGCTTATACCTACAAGAGAACGTATAATGGCCCATCAAGCACACCCCTACCACATAGTTGACCCCAGCCCATGACCCCTTACAGGCGCTGTTGCCGCCCTGTTGATAACGTCAGGACTCGCAATATGATTTCACACTCGCTCATTGATTTTGATAATGGTAGGAACCATCCTACTCATTCTAACAGTCTGTCAGTGATGACGTGATGTAGTACGAGAAGGGACATTCCAAGGGCACCACACCCCCCCCGTACAGAAAGGACTTCGATTTGGGATAATCCTATTCATTGCTTCAGAGGTTCTCTTTTTTATAGGATTTTTTTGAGCTTTCTACCATGCGAGTCTAGCCCCCACCCCCGAACTAGGGGGCAACTGACCTCCTACGGGTATTTCAACATTAGACCCATTTGAAGTCCCGCTTTTAAATACAGCTGTTCTCCTCGCATCCGGTGTCACTGTCACATGGGCCCACCATAGCATTATAGAAACTGACCGGAAGCAAGCGATCCATGCTTTAGGACTAACCATTCTCCTCGGAGCTTACTTCACTCTCCTACAAGCCATAGAATACGCAGAGGCTCCTTTTACAATCGCTGATGGAGTCTACGGCGCTACTTTCTTTGTCGCAACTGGGTTCCATGGTCTCCATGTATTAATTGGCTCTACATTTCTGGCCGTCTGCTTAGCCCGCCAAGTCCGCCACCACTTCACCTCAGACCATCATTTTGGGTTTGAAGCAGCCGCATGATATTGACACTTTGTTGATGTAGTCTGACTATTCCTCTATGTCTCCATCTACTGATGAGGATCTTAATCTTTCTAGTACTAAAAAGTATAAGTGACTTCCAATCATTTGGTCTTGGTTAAAATCCAGGGAAAGATAGTGAATCCATTAATCGCAATGGTCTGTACCACCACCCTGTTATCGACAGCCCTAGCAATCGTTTCCTTCTGGCTCCCTCAGATAAGCCCAGACTATCAAAAGCTTTCCCCCTACGAATGCGGCTTTGACCCCATCGGATCCGCACGCCTGCCCTTCTCAATACGGTTTTTCCTAGTCGCCATCCTCTTTCTCCTTTTTGACTTGGAAATCGCCCTTCTTCTTCCAATTCCCTGGGCTGACCAATTGGACGCCCCCTTCCATACTTTTGAGATAACCCTAGTAGTTCTTACCCTCCTGACCCTCGGCCTAATTTACGAATGAATGCGCGGAGGCCTAGAATGGGCTGAATAGATAATTAGTTTAATGAAAACACTTGATTTCGGCTCAAGAAACCTGTGGTTAGGAGTCCACAATTGTCTAATGACTCCTGTCCATCTCGCCTTCTCTTCTGCCTTTATACTGGGCCTTTTTGGACTCGCATTTCACCGCCGGCACATTCTCTCCGCATTGTTATGCCTAGAAGGAATAATGGTCTCCCTTTACGTCGCCCTTTCCTTATGGGTCCTACAGTCGGACTCTGCAAACTTCTCAGCAACTCCCTTATTTCTTCTAGCATTCTCGGCTTGTGAAGCAAGCGCAGGCCTCGCCCTGCTGGTAGCCACAACCCGCACCCATGGGAATGACCATATCAAGAACCTTAACTTATTAAAGTGTTAAAGATTATTCTTCCAACAGTTATACTTATTCCAGTTGCCTGACTAACTCCAGCTAAGTGGCTTTGAGCCTCAACCCTATCCCACAGCTTCGCCATTGCTTTCGTGAGCATAACCTGGCTGACAGCACTGTCAGAAACAGGGTGATGCTCCCTAACCTTACCCCTAGCTACAGATTCAACCTCAGCTCCTTTGCTGGTCCTAACCTGCTGATTGCTTCCTCTAATAATTTTAGCGAGCCAAAACCATACCGCCAAGGAACCTATTAACCGCCAACGAACATACATCACGCTTCTTATTTCACTACAAGTTTTCTTAATCCTAGCCTTCAGCGCCACCGAACTAATTATGTTCTACATTATGTTTGAGGCCACTCTAATTCCCACCCTAATGATTATCACGCGGTGGGGAAACCAAAAGGAACGCCTTGAAGCAGGAATTTACTTCTTATTTTATACTCTTGCCGGTTCTCTACCCCTTCTTGTCGCCTTGCTATTCTTGTATAATGCCATAGGTTCGCTCTCCCTTCTAACTCTCCACTTCTTTGACCCTCAGTTCTATGGCTCCTACGCACACAAGATGTGTTGACTAGCCTGCCTCCTAGCATTTTTGGTTAAGATACCCCTGTATGGAGTTCACCTCTGACTGCCTAAAGCACATGTTGAAGCCCCCATTGCAGGCTCAATAATCCTTGCTGCGGTCTTACTAAAATTGGGCGGCTATGGAATAATGCGGGTCATAACAATTCTTGAGCCACTAACTAAGCAGCTTGGCTACGTGTTCATCGCATTCGCACTATGAGGGGTAATTATAACCGGGTCCATCTGCCTCCGTCAGACGGATCTAAAGTCTTTAATCGCTTACTCATCGGTGAGCCACATAGGCCTTGTTGCAGGCGCCATCCTAATCCAAACCCCTTGGGGATTTGCCGGTGCAATAATCCTCATAATCGCACATGGCCTTACTTCCTCCGCGCTATTTTGCTTGGCAAACACTAACTACGAACGCACTCACACCCGAACCATACTAGTGGCACGAGGCCTACAGATTCTCCTCCCCCTAATAGCAACCTGGTGATTCATCGCTTCCCTCGCCAACCTGGCCCTCCCCCCACTCCCTAATCTAATGGGGGAACTAGCCATTATTGTCTCCCTTTTTAACTGGTCTTGATGAACACTAGCACTAACAGGAGCAGGAACATTAATCACCGCTGGCTACTCGTTATACATGTTCCTGATAACTCAACGAGGAGTCCTCCCAAAACACATTATTGCTATTGACCCATCCCACTCCCGAGAGCATCTGCTTATCACCCTTCACCTTCTCCCCCTAATTCTATTGATCATAAAACCCGAATTAATCCAGGGCTGAGCAACATGTAGATATAGTTTAACTAAAACATTAGATTGTGATTCTGAAAACAGGGGTTAATATCCCCTTGTCCACCGAGAGAGGCTCGATAGCACCGAAAGCTGCTAACTTTCATGACCTTGGTTAGACCCCAGGGCTCACTCGTAACGCTTCCAAAGGATAATAGTTGATCCGTTGGTCTTAGGAACCAAAGACTCTTGGTGCAACTCCAAGTGGCAGCTGTGTACTTATCACCATTAATCACGACGTCAAGTTTGATGACAATTTTTACACTACTCGTATTTCCTCTCCTAACAACTTTTAGCCCGCAGCCTAAACACTCTTCTTGAGCACTAACTCACACAAAAACGGCAGTAAAGCTAGCCTTCTTTGTCAGCCTCCTCCCCTTATTCATATTCCTTAGCGAGGGAACCGAGACCATCATCGCCAACTGGTTTTGAGTTAATATACTTGCCCTAGACGTAACTATTAGCTTTAAATTTGACCATTACTCGATTATCTTTATCCCTATTGCTCTCTACGTTACCTGATCAATCCTGGAATTCGCATCCTGATACATGGCCTCCGACCCAAACATAAACCGGTTCTTCAAATATTTACTAACCTTTCTCATTGCTATAATTATTCTTGTTACAGCTAACAATATATTTCAAATCTTTATTGGCTGAGAAGGAGTAGGCATTATGTCATTTCTTCTCATCGGCTGATGATATGGCCGAGCGGACGCCAACACCGCCGCATTACAAGCCGTACTTTACAACCGGGTAGGGGATATTGGCCTAATCTTCACCATAGCTTGAATGGCTACCAACCTCAACTCATGAGAAATACAACAAATTTTTGTTACCGCCAAAAGTATGGACATTACATTGCCCCTCTTGGGCCTAATCGTAGCCGCCACCGGGAAATCCGCCCAATTTGGCCTTCACCCCTGGCTACCTTCCGCTATAGAGGGACCAACCCCTGTCTCCGCTTTACTCCACTCTAGCACTATAGTCGTCGCAGGAATCTTTTTATTAATTCGTATGAGCCCCCTAATGGAGAATAACCACACTGCTCTGACGGTTTGTCTTTGCCTTGGGGCTCTAACCACCATATTCACTGCCACCTGCGCCCTCACCCAGAACGACATTAAAAAGATTGTCGCATTTTCAACATCCAGTCAATTGGGCCTTATGATAGTCACCATCGGGCTTAACCAACCCCAACTGGCCTTTTTCCATATTTGCACCCACGCCTTCTTCAAGGCAATGCTCTTCCTATGCTCCGGCTCAATCATCCACAGCTTAAACGACGAGCAGGACATCCGAAAGATAGGGGGGATACACCATCTTACACCCATTACATCATCATGTCTAACTATCGGAAGTCTTGCCCTAACCGGCACTCCTTTTTTAGCCGGATTCTACTCTAAAGATGCTATTATTGAAGCCCTAACCAACTCATATATCAACGCCTGAGCCCTTATCCTAACCCTCTTGGCCACCTCTTTTACAACCATCTACAGCCTTCGAATTATTTTCTTTGTAGCTATGGGACACCCCCGATTTAGCACACTCTCTCCTATCAATGAGAATAACCCCGCGGTCATCAACCCTATTAAACGCTTGGCGTGGGGAAGTATTTTTGCTGGCTTACTAATCACCTCCCTAATTTCACCAACTAAGACACCCGTCATAACCATACCCGTGCTACTTAAACTCGCTGCCCTGACAGTAACTATTATTGGTCTTCTCATCGCCTTGGAGCTAGCCTCACTCACCACAAAACAATTTTCTTCAACTCCCAAATTGACTCCTCACCACTTCTCAAACATGTTGGGGTTCTTCCCAATGATCATTCACCGACTAGTCCCAAAACTCGCTTTAACCTTTGGTCAGACTATCGCTGCCCAACTAATCGACCAAGGGTGGCTCGAGAAAGTCGGTCCGAAAGGTTTAGCTACCCTAAGTATCCCGGTCATTTCAACTACAAGCAACATTCAGCAGGGCATAATCAAAACCCACCTGACACTTTTCCTTCTCACCCTTCTTCTCGTAATCTTAGCCACCGTGTATTAGGGCATTCGTATGGCCCCCCGAGCTAAACCTCGAGTTAACTCAAGCACCGCAAGCAATGCAATGAGTAATATGTAGGCAGTTGCTACTAAGAAGGTATCTAAGCGTCAAAACACAATCGTAATTCCAGCAATGTCCACTTCGCAGTCAGGCGTATTATTTATGATCTCTTCAGGTATACAGCAGTTGTCATACCACCCTCCTGTTCCAACAATAAACGCTAGAACACATAAACCTACAAAGTAAAGTGAAATGAGGATAAAAGTCCCCGGACTTGTGAAAGTCTCCGGATGAAGATCAGAAGCCAGAGCCGCCGTAAATGCAAATACCACTAACATACCCCCTAGATAAATCAAGAACAGGAGAAAGGCTAAGTAGTTGCCCCCATGTAACACCAACAACCCACAACCCACCCCCGAGACTGACACCATCGTTAGAGCCCCATAATATGGTGATGGATTTGACGCGAGGCCGGCAAGACCTAAAGAGAAACAAAGTATTAGAACGCTAATAAGATAAAGCATAATTCCCGCCAGGCACTCTAACCTGAGCTAATGGCTTGAAAAACCACCGTTGTTATTCAACTACAAGAGACCCTAATGGCAAATCTCCGAAAATCCCACCCCCTACTAAAAATTGCAAACGACGCACTAATTGATCTCCCAACCCCTGCAAGCATCTCTGCATGGTGGAACTTTGGCTCTCTTCTGGGCCTTTGTCTAATTGTACAAATTCTTACTGGACTCTTTTTAGCTATACACTACACTTCAGACACGAGCTCAGCTTTTGACTCCGTCGCACACATCTGCCGCGACGTAAATTTCGGATGATTAATTCGCAGCATGCATGCTAATGGAGCCTCTTTCTTCTTTGTCTGCATCTATTTTCACATCGGCCGAGGACTTTACTACGGCTCTTACCTAAACAAAGCAACCTGAAATGTCGGCGTGGTCCTCCTGTTGCTCGTAATGATGACTGCCTTCGTCGGGTACGTGCTACCCTGAGGACAAATATCATTTTGAGGGGCCACAGTTATTACCAACCTCCTCTCCGCTATCCCTTACGTTGGCGACGCCCTTGTTCAATGAATTTGAGGAGGCTTCTCTGTCGACAACGCAACTTTGACTCGATTCTTCGCATTCCACTTCCTCCTCCCCTTTGTCATTGTGGGAGCTACCCTTGTTCACCTAATTTTTCTTCACGAGACGGGATCTAACAACCCGATTGGTCTTAACTCAAACGTGGACAAAATCTCGTTTCACCCCTATTACACTTATAAAGATCTTTTAGGCTTCGTAGTGTTTTTGACGGCTCTCGCCTCATTGTCTCTATTTTTACCCTACATGCTCGGGGACCCGGACAATTTTACCCCCGCTAACCCACTGGTCACTCCCCCCCATATCAAGCCGGAGTGGTACTTCCTATTTGCGTACGCCATTCTCCGTTCTATCCCCAATAAGCTAGGGGGGGTCATCGCGCTGTTGTCCTCTATCCTTATTCTTATGCTAGTCCCATTCCTCCACACATCTAAGCTTCGAGCACTGACATTCCGACCCTTCTCTCAACTGGTCTTCTGAACTCTAGTTGCAGATGTAATTATCCTTACCTGAATTGGGGGAATGCCCGTAGAACAGCCCTACATTATCATTGGGCAAATTGCTTCCGCTCTTTATTTCTCTATTTTCCTATTTATTATACCTATGGTAGCATGGTTAGAGAACAAATTCCTATTTCATTTCCTTTAGCACTAGTAGCTCAGTTGTAAGAGCACCGATCTTGTAATTCGGTTGTCGGAGGTTAAATTCCCCCCTAGTGCTCAGAGAGAGAAGACTTAAACTTCTATCCTTAGCTCCCAAAGCTAAGATTCTTGCATTTAAACTACCCTCTGATGGTTTTGCGAGCACCCTATGTATTAACACCATAGATTTATTGTAAGGCATAATATTTAAATGCTTTTAAACAACGAGTTATTAATCAACAGGTTAGGATTAACCAACTATACTTCTAGTACACTCTATGTAGACTGACGCAAACCAAAACATCCATACGAACAACAAATGGTTTTCAGCTGTCACCATAATGTTCAGACATCAACAAAACTTGATTGACTTGTATATATACCAAGAACCCACATTCCTGATTTCTAGGAACCGCTGCCCAGTAAGAACCTACCAACCTATTATATCTTCGTGATAACTCTTATTGAAGGTGAGGGACAACAATTGTGGGGGTTTCACTTAGTGAAYTATTCCTGGCATCTGGCTCCTACCTCAGGCGCATGGATTGCTTTACTCCCCCCACTTTCATTGACGCTAGCATAAGTTAATGGTGGAAACCATACTCCTCGTTACCCAGCAAGCCGAGCGTTCTTTCCATCGGGTCAGGGGTTCTCTTTTTTCGTCTTCCTTTCATTTAGCATTTCACAGTGCACACGGTAATAATCGATTTAGGTGGAACATTTTCCTATGACCAAGTAAACGCCTGCATGATATATAGACGTTGACAGGCCACGTGCTAAAAGAAACTTCACGGGCATACCTTAGTGCCCCCCTCCCCCGACAAGCCTGTTCTTTTTATCCGGGCGAGTTTCGCCCGGATGAGTCTACCGACCTTAGAGGGTCTCTTTTGAGCTTTATATACAATATTACACAATTGCAATAATCACAATCATAATATTTCATAATTATGGTCTCTTTAATTCCGCCCAACCCTGAGATCTGCTATGCCTGAGATATTGTAAGGGTTTC